TGTAGTAGCAATCCTTATATATCGTATTAACAATCGAAAGATGGTCGAAAGAAAAAATCTTTATTTGACAGGGCTTCTTCCTATACCAATGAATTCCATTGGACCCAGCAATGATACACTGGAAGAATCTTTTGAGTCAACCAATATCAATAGGTTAATTGTTCCGCTCCTGTATCTTCCAAAAGGAAAAAAGATCTCTGAGAGCTCTTTCCTGGATCCGAAAGAGAGTAACAGATGGTCAGAACTTCATCTGGTTTCGAATCCTACTGAGAGGTCCACTAGAGATCGGAAATTGTTGAAGAAAGAACAAGATGTTTCTTTTGTTCTTTCTAGGCAATCGGAAAATAAAGAAATAGTAAATATATTCAATATAATTATGTATTTACAAAATACTGTCTCAATTCATCCTATTTCATCAAACCCGGGATGTGATATGGTTCCGAAGGATGAACTGGACAGTTCCAATAAGATTTCATTCTGGAACAAAAATCCACTTTTTGGTTTATTTCATCTATTCAATGACCGGAACAGGGAGGGATACACCTTACACCACGATTTTGAATCAGAAGAGATATTTCAAGAAATCGCAGATCTATTCACTCTATCAATAACTGAGCCGGATCTGGTGTATCATAAGGTATTTGCTTTTTCTATCGATTCCTTCGGATTGTATCAAAAACAATTCTTAAATGAGGTATTCAACTCCAGGGATGAATCGAAAAATAAATCTTTATTGGTTCTACCCCCGCTTTTTTATGAAGAGAATGATTCTTTTTATCGAAGGATCATAAAAAAATGGGTCCGGACCTCTTGCGGGAATGATTTGGAAGATCCAAAACCAAAACTAATGGAGGCAGTTAATCAATATAGATTGAGCCGAAATCAGATTCAAATCCAATATAGCACCTATAGGTACATAAGAAATGTATGGAATCGATTCTTTTTAATGAATCGATTCGATCGCAACTTCGAATATGGAATTCAAGGGTATCAAATAGAAAATGATACTCTGAATCATAGAACTATAATGAAATACACGATCAACCAACATTTCTCCAATTTGAAAAAGAGTAAGAACAAATGGTTCGATCCTCTTATTTTGATTTCTCGAACCGACAGATCCATGAATGGGGATCCTAATGCATATAGATACAAATGGTCCAATGAGAGCAAGAATTTCCAGGAACATTTGGACCATTTCATTTCTGAGCAGAATAGCCGTTTTCAAGTAGTGTTCGATCGATTACGTCTTAATCAATATTCGATTGATTGGTCTGAGGTTATCGACAAAAAAGATTTGTCTAAGCCACTTTTTTTCTTTTTGTACAAGTTTTTTCTCCTTTTGTCTAACTCACTTCCTTTTTTCTTTGTGAGTTTCGGTAGTATGCCGATTCATAGGTCCGAGATCCACACCTATGAATTGAAAGGTCCGAATGATCCCTTGTGTCAGCCGTTGTTAGAATCAATAGGTCTTCAAATCGTTCATTTGAAAAAAAGAAAACCCTTCTTATTGGATGACTATGATACTTCCCAAAAATCGAAATTATTGATCAATGGAGGAACAATATCACCATTTTTGTTCAATAAGATACCAAAGTGGATGATTGACTCATCCCATACGAGAAAGAATCGCAGGAAATCTTTTGATAACACGGATTCTTATTTTTCAATGAGATCCCACGATCAAGACAATTGGCTGAATCCCGTGAAACCTTTTCATAGAAGTTCATTGATATCCTCTTTTTATAAAGCAAATCGACTTCGATTCTTGAATAATCGATATAACTTCTCCTTCTATTGTAACAAAAGATTCCCCTTTTATGTGGAAAGGGCCGGTATCAATAATTATGATTGTACGTATGGACAATTCCTTAATATCTTGTTCATTCGCAACAAAATATTTTCTTTGTGCGGCGGGAAAAAAAAACATGCTTTTTTGGAGAGAGAGACTATTTTACCAATCGAGTTACAGGTATCTAACATATTGATACCTAACGATTTTCCGCAAAGTGGTGACGAAGGGTATAACTTGTCCAAATCTTTCCATTTTCCAATTCTATCCGATCCATTCGTTCGGAGAGCTATTTATTCGATCACAGACATTTCTGGAACACCTCTAACAGAGGAACAAATAGTCAATTTTGAAAGAAGTTATTGTCAACGTCTTTCAGATATGAATCTACCTGTTTCAGAAGGGAAGAACTCTCAGTATCTGAATTTGAATTCAAACATGGGTTTGATTCACACTCCATATTCTGAGAAATATTTACCATCCGAAAAGAGGAAAAACCGTAGTACTTGTCTAAAAAAATGCCTTGAGAAAGGGCAAATGTACAGAACCTTTCAACGAGATAGTGCTTTTTCAACTCTCTCAAAATGGAATCGATTCCAAAGATATATACCATGGTTCCTTACCTCGACAGGGTACAGATGTCTAAATTTCATATTTTTAGATACTTTTTCAAACCTATTGCCGATACTAAATAGAAGCCAAAAATTTGTATCCGTTTTTCATGATATTATGCATGGATCAGATATATCATGGCGAATTCTTCAGAAAAAATTGTGTCTTTCACAATGGAATCTGATAAGTAAGATTTCGAGTGAGTGTTTACAAAATTTTCTTCTGTCCGAAGAAATTACTCATCGAAATAATGAGTCACCATTGATATCGACACATCTGAGATCGCTAAATATTCGGGAGTTCCGCTATTCAATCCTTTTCCTTCTTCTTGTTGCTGGATATCTCGTTCATACACATCTTCTCTTTGTTTCTCGATTCTCTAGTGAGTTACAGACAGAGTTCGAAAGGGTCAAATCTTTGACGATTCCATCATACATGATTGAGTTGCGAAAACTTCTGGATAGGTATCCTACATCTGAACTTAATTCTTTCTGGTTAAAGAATCTCTTTCTAGTTGCTCTGGAACAATTAGGAAATTCTCTAGAAGAAAGACGAGGTGGCGGCAAGGGTGGTGGTCGTGGGGTCAAATCAATACGTTCTAAGAAGAAAGATTTTAATCTCATCGATCTCATAAGTATCATACCAAATCCCATCAATCGAATAGCTTTTTCGAGAAATACGAGACATTTAAGTCATACAAGTAAAGCGATCTATTCCTTGATAAGAAAAAGAAAAAACGTGAATGGGGATTGGATTGATGATAAAATAGAATCCTGGGTCTCGAGCAGTGGTTTGATTGATGATAAAGAAAGAGAATTCTTAGTTCAGTTCTCTACCTTAACGACAGAAAAAAGGATTGATCAAATTCTATTGAGTCTGACTCATAGTGATCATTTATCAAAGAATAACTCGGGTTATCAAATGATTGAACAACCGGGAACAATTTACTTACAATATTTAATTGACATTCATAAAAAGTATCTAATGAATTATGAGTTCAATACATCCTGCTTAGCAGAAAGACGGATATTCCTTGCTCATTATCAGACAATAACTTATTCACAAACTGCATGTGGGGCTAGTAGTTTTGATTTCCCATCGCATGGGAAACCTTTTTCGCTCCGCTTAGCCCTAACCCCTCCTAGGGGTATTTTAGTGATAGGTTCTATAGGAACTGGCCGATCCTATTTGGTCAAATACCTAGCGAAAAACTCCTATGTTCCTTTCATTACAGTAGTTCTGAACAAGTTCCTGGAGACCAATCCTAAGGATTGGGGTATTGATGATAGTGAGGAGGATGTTTTCGATACTGATGATAGTGATGATAGTGACAATATTGATGATAGTGACAATATTGATGATTATGACAATCTCGACCGTGACCTTGATACGGAGCTGAAGTTTCTAACTATGATGAGTGCACTACCTATGGATATGATGCCGGAAATAGACCGATTTTATATCACCCTTCAATTCGAATTAGCAAAAGCAATGTCTCCTTGCATAATATGGATTCCAAACATTCATGATCTGGATATGACTGAGTCGAATGACTTATCCCTCGGTCTATTAGTGAACTATCTCTCCAAGAATTGTGAAAGATGTTCCACTAAAAATATTCTTGTTATTGCTTCGACTCATATTCCCCAAAAAGTAGATCCCGCTCTAATAGCTCCGAATAAATTAAATACATGCATTAAGATACGAAGGCTTCTTATTCCACAACAACGAAAGCACTTTTTCACTCTTTCATATACTAGGGGATTTCACTTGGAAAAGAAAATGTTCCATATTAATGGATTGGGGTCCATAACTATGGGTTCCAATGTACGAGATCTTGTAGCACTTACCAATGAGGCCCTATCGATTAGTATTATACAAAAGAAATCCATTATAGACACTAATATAATTAGATCTGCTCTTCATAGACAGACTTGGGATTTGCGATCTCAGGTAAGATCGGTTCAGGATCATGGGATCCTTTTCTATCAGATAGGAAGGGCTGTTTCACAAAATGTACTTCTAAGTAATTGCTCCATAGATCCTATATCCATCTATATGAAGAAGAAATCATGTAACGAGGGGGATTCTTATTTGTACAAATGGTACTTCGAACTGGGAACGAGCATGAAGAAATTAACAATACTTCTTTATCTTTTGAGTTGTTCTGCCGGATCGGTCGCTCAAGACCTTTGGTCTCCACCCGGACCTTATGAAAAAAATGGGATCACTTCTTATGGACTCGTTGAGAATGATTCTGATCTAGTTCATGGCCTATTAGAAGTAGAAAGCGCTCTGGTGGGATCCTCACGGACAGAAAAAGATTGCAGTCAGTTTGATAATGATCGAATGACATTGCTTCTTCGGCCCGAACCAAGGAATCCTTTAAATATGATTCAAAATGGATCTAGTTCCATCGTTGATCAGAAATTTCTCTATGAAAAATATGAATATGAATCGGAGTTTGAAGAAGGGGAAGGAGTCCTTGACCCGCAACAGATAGAAGAGGAGTTATTCAACCACATAGTTTGGGCTCCTAGAATATGGCGCCCTTGGGGCTTTCTATTTGATTGTATCGAAAGGCCCAATGAATTGG